GGGCATCCCCGAAGAGCGGGGGATTTCGTGACATTTCTGATTGGCTGTCTTGTATTTCTAATAAGTTGTTTAATCGTTGGCATGTTGAATGATATACATAATGAGCTGGTTTAGATCGATCCTAACCGGATGATTATGAATTAGTTTTATTTTATTTTAAAAAATTAATAAAATATTGAACTCGGCAAGAAGATAAAAAAAGAAATCGCCGATTTGCGCTAAATTCATCCTATTTTCTATTTTCATTCAACTGCTACAAGATCAACAATTCCATAAGCTTGCGCTTCGGTTGCTGACATAAAAACATCTCTTTCCATGTCTTCGGATACAACCCATAGGGGTTTGCCCGTTCTTTGTACATAAACCCTTGTGATGGTTTCACGCAGTTTTAGCAGTTCTTCCGCTTCCAAGATAGCTTCTCCCGTTTGTGCTTCATAAAAAGCACTAGCGGGTTGATGAATCATTACCCTGATGATATAACATAATAAAGTTTCTTCTATCTATACCATGGAGTGAACAAAAAATAAATAAAGATAAAAAAATACTTAATAAAAAAAAATAGAATAACCGTACGGGCATTTTTTATGTATTGCATACGGCTCTACAATAAAATGGATCTTTACCCTCCATTCCATCGCAGAAAGAGACAAATTAGGATCTATGAGACTCATATTGGTAAATGATCAAATTACCACCCTTCTTTTTGGAGGAGTTAAAAAATACTATGATGGTTCCGTTGCTTTATATATTTCTTATTTCTTTTTTGGTATTTATTTGTCTGTGATTCAGCAATCCCAAAGTTTCTTTTTGATCCGATCAAATAAAAAAAGTAAATAAAAAAATATTTGATTTATACAATAAATATAAATATTGTTAAGAGATCTATGGTATGCAAAAAAAGTTTGTGACGCTGAACAGGATTCCCGATGGATAAGATAAAATCAGAAATACCCTTTATTTCATACTACTCTCTCGATATATAATCTAATTTTTTGAAAAAATAATAAAAATTTTCTCTTATCGAATTCGAAATGCCATGCTATTTTTACTTAATATTTCTATTTCATATGGCGAAGGCATAGTCTTTTGTTTCTCTCAAAAAAACTTCATTGGCGCCAAGCGTGAGGGAATGCTAGACGTTTGGTAATTTCCCCTCCAACCAAGATAAAAGATCCCATTGAAGCAGCTAATCCCATGCATATTGTATGTACATCTGGTCGCACAAATTGCATAGTATCATAAATAGCTACTCCAGGTATTACCCATCCGCCAGGAGAGTTTATAAACAAATACAGATCTTTGGTATCATCCTCAATACTGAGATATACCATAAGACCAATAAGTTGATTCGAGATCTCGCTATCAACTGCTTGGCCTAAAAAAAGTAATCTCTCTCGATAAAGTCGGTTGATTCGGGTAAAGTTGTATCCCTTAGGAACCGTACATGCACTTTTTTCTGCATACGGTTCAAAAAAAATTTCCGAAAAAATCAATGTGTAGATTCTAGCCCCCTTTCGTTTTTTCATATCATACATAGCATAGTAAGCTCTTTCTAACTTTTAACGGAAGGGCTTTTTCTTCGATTTTTCAATAAAGATTCTTTTGACCCTTTTTCTTATCTTAGAATATAAAAAAAGAATTTCAAACTTATCGAATTAACTTATCATTGATGTATTTTTTCATTGAGATCCAAATCACGATGTCATTGTCTTGTTCCTGAATGGGTCTCTTAAATCTTTTTAGGTTTATGTTCTACTCCGGGTAAAGATCCGCCCTATTTTGATTTGCACATATAGGATAAATGCTTCTCTTACCACTTCTTTATTGCTATGACTTCTTATTAATTATTAATTTTATGCCTTCTGCCAAACCAAATATTTGATGGAATTCATCCATATTACTCGATTGCGTAACGATTTGAGATCCGTTTTCTTAGATCCGTTTTCTTTATAAATAGGAATCGAATCATTTATGATATAAGTGGTAATCATATATAATTACCAATTGGATTGTTTTTTAAACGGAGCCTGGATACTTAATTTGATTAGTCCAACGAAAATAACCATAAATTATTCTAATTGATAATAATATAAATTACCTCCAAAAAAAGGGGGGGATCGGGTTGCATTGCACTTCACTCTCCTAATTTTTACTTCGCGCTTCCAATTTTTGATGATTCAATTAATATGTTTTTTGGGCGAAATAGAGGATATCTCGATCGGGGGAGAAAACGGGGAAATCCCATATGACCCAATATATCTGACAAGTCGCACTATACGTCAATCCAAGATGCATCTTCCTCTCCAGGACTCCGAAAAGGTACTTTTGGAACACCAATAGGCATTAAATAAAAGAAAAAAGAACTAAATACTATATTTCACTTTGATGTGGAAACGTAAGAATGGGTTTATTATCTTTATAATATTAGTCCTTGTATTAGTTTATCCATAGATTAGAAAACTTCATACATAATATAATAAAATGAAGACAGAGTGAATAA